TATAAAAATTCGATTTATAGATTTTTCTTTTTTAGGAATAAAATCGGGAGGTCTTTTTGTCGTTTTTTTTCTTAGTGATTTGTTAGAATAGAACGAGTATTCAAATGGAAGAAAATGGGTAGGTATTTCCATCTCAGGATTTCGAATATCTTAATTTGAGTGTTGGTATATTCCGTTTATGAAAATAAGGGTGGGGTTTTCTCTTGATTGAATAGAGAAAAAGAAGACCATCCCCTTTTTGTTTTGGTGTGCTTCGCTAGATCTAGTTTTTAGATATACCGAAAAGGGGAGTCTGGCTAGCTTAACCCCTTGATTATGCACAGGAAAATTCATATATAATTTCCCTCCGAAGATTAATGACGAAGGATTGGTTTGTTTATCCACGATTGGCACGATTGGAAAAGGATCGATTCGATCTCTTGAAATACGTTTTTCTTTCAGTTTTATGTTCGGCTTTAAACGATGCCTGTGAGTGAGTTTCTAGGACAAATTTGGTTTGTATGAACCAACCGGTCAGTTCCAAGCAATAAACAAGAATGAAGAAATGAAAATTATACAATTTTGTATTTCAAATTTTGATTTTATTCATTTTATAGGGCTCTAGGGCTATACGGACTCGAACCGTAGACCTTCTCGGTAAAACAGATCAAACTTATTATTATCAAAATGATCTGAACTGTTTCAAAGACCCAACATGCATTTTTTTTGCATTGGGCTCTTTCATTAACTGATAGAAATATCAGCCAATCCGCCATATTTTTTCTTGACAGAAAAATAAGATAAGGGGATGGCTCCACGTGCTCTGATTCATTATTTGGGATTCTGATTCAGAAGCACTACCAAAGTGTTTCAGGGGTGGGTTTATCTTGACGTAGGTCTGCCTCTGGCCTAGATCGTTTTAAGTTAAATCAAGTCTCTATTCTTCGGCTTAAAAAATCCACTATGAAACTTCATACACCTTCAAGTTCATAGGACGAAAAGATATTTTTTGAGGGCCTTGTACTCATTATGCCTAGCATTGAATGTACTGGTATTCACCTTATCAATATCTCAAATCAATCATGGGGTCTGTTTGGTACCTAAACGGGCACTCAAATCGAACCGAACCCTTTGTCAGGCTATTGTTCTCTTAAAGTTATGGAGTAAGACATCGATTTATCAATAAGATCCATTTTTTGGATTGTATGATGGACTCCCCTGAAAAACATTGGCGCGCGTGTAAACGAGGTGCTCTACCAACTGAGCTATAGCCCTTAGTGCTTGTGATGCATATTTTATCATGTATATAATTTGTTGTCAAGATGAATATTCTATGATCCAACATCCTAAATTTGTGAGTGGTTGAGTGGTATTGTTTAGATTATTATTGCTTATAAGCAATATGATATTTATAATCCATCGATGGGATGGGTTCCGTTTGGTTCTCTTTGGGATAATAAATGACCTACTTAACTCAGTGGTTAGAGTATTGCTTTCATACGGCGGGAGTCATTGGTTCAAATCCAATAGTAGGTAGAACTTATTAGATACCATTGACTCCGGCATCTAATAAGTTTTTTGCCCCACCCTCTTCTATTTTTAGAGATTTTTTTTATTGAATCTAGTTCAATTTCATTTTTGAATTGCGGTGTATCAAAATTGGATTCTGCTTGATTGGATTCACTCGGCAGAATCCAATCAAAATAGGATTTAGAAACAGAACTTCTTTTGATTATTTGAACGCATCAACTAGTTATGAAATCACATCGACAGCCTCTACTCTTGTCCTAGCTCGCCGGAGAGCTAGATTTGCCTCAATTATTTGTCTCTTTCCTTCAGCTTTTCTCAAATTAGCTTCCGCTATTTCAAGAGTTTGCTGAGCTTCTTGTGGATCAATATCACTACCCTTTTCCGCATCATTTACTAAAACAGTGATTTCATTATTGCCTATTCTAGCAAAACCGCCCATTAGAGCCATCGTTAACCATTGGTCCTTAAGGCGTATTCTTAAAATCCCTATATCTACAGCTGTAGCAACAGGAGCATGATTTGGTAATATGCCAATTTGACCACTATTTGTAGATAAAATGATTTCTTTCACTTCTGAATCCCAAACAATTCGATTAGGGGTCAGTACACAAAGATTTAAAGTCATTTCTTCAAATTGCTCTCCATTTCTAAGTTCATAGCCTTCGCGGTAGCTTCATCGATATTACCAACTAAATAAAAGGCCTGTTCAGGAAGACCGTCTAATTCTCCCGAAAGGATCAATTGAAACCCTCTAATGGTTTCTGCTAGACCAACATATTTCCCCGGAGAACCGGTAAATACTTCGGCTACAAAAAAGGGTTGTGATAAGAAACGCTCAATTTTGCGCGCTCTTGCTACGGTTAAACGATCCTCTTCGGATAATTCGTCCAACCCAAGGATAGCTATAATGTCCTGAAGCTCTTTATAACGTTGTAAAGTTTGCTTAACTCTTTGCGCAGTTTCATAATGTTCCTCGCCAACGATCCGAGGT